AAACTAAAAATCTATTGTAAGGTTCCGAATTAGACCAATGGAATTCTGTCTGCTATAGAATATAGTTCTAATAAACTGTGCTTCGGAATTGATCTCATCTTTTTTTTAACAATTCAATTGTTCTTTAGTTGAGTAATAACTTAATCCTTGAATAAAATATTTTTTGTAGCAATTTTTATTAATAGATTAATAGAGATTTCAACCTATTATTTTTGATTACAAAAATTAGACATTAGTTCATGAATCAGGATACGAATTCTAATTCTTTAAAGTTCTATGATAGGAAAGAAAGAAAAAAGCTGCCTTTGTTTTCTATTCTTTCTATTTTTTTGTTCCTATTCTCCTTTCTCATAAAAGGGGAGACGTAAAAAAGGGTAAAGGATTACTTCGTTCTTGATAGTTATTTACTTAATCGGGGATAGGAGCATACTCTGGATCGAAATCGTGGGGAGTACTGCTTGGTTGTTTCTACTAACTTAAAGCCCCAATTGGATTTTCTTGATGTCGAAATATCCGGTTGGATAATTTGCATTATTTACATTACTAATCCTTTTTGTATCTTGGTGTTCCTAATCATCCACTCTTTTTTGCTCAATCCCTTATTATTTTTATAGTAATACAACTATGGGAATAGATAGTAAAAATTTTCTAGAGTTGGATCTTTTATTTTAAACCCGCTTCAAGCCATGATGACTAATCAATCAAAAGGTTGGGGTTAAACAGTATAGACTGTTGTTTCCTTTTCATTTAACTCTTGTACATAGGCAATGAGACTCCATTTTTTTACTGCAAATTTTTAAGCTGTTTTCTCTCACTCATATAACTATCTGGTTTAGTTCATCAATTTAACTGATGAATAAAAAAATAAAAATGGATTCAATTCATTTCATTTTTTTACTAGAAACGAAAAATGAAATAAAATAAAGTTTATGTTTTAACGAATCACACGTAGAGATATTGATAACACACATAGAGTTAATGGTATTTCATAACTAATTGATTGAGCAGCAGCCCGTAGACCACCTAAAAAGGAATATTTATTATTTGATCCATATCCTGACATAAGAAGTCCAATGGGAGCAATACTTGAAATAGCTATCCATAAAAAAACGCCTATACTGAGATCGGCTAGAACAAGATGATAGCCAAAAGGAATTACTGAATAACTTAACAAAATAGATATGACAGCTAGGGAGGGGCCAATACTAAATAAACGAATATTTCCTCGAGATGGAAGAAGATTCTCTTTGAAAAGCAATTTTGTCCCATCTGCTAGAGCTTGAAGAACCCCCAATGGGCCGGCATATTCGGGGCCAATACGTTGTTGTATCCCGGCGGATATTTCTCTTTCTAACCAAACAATTATGAGTACACCTATTGTAATTCCTAATACAGTAGTTAAAATAGGGACAAACATCCATATGATGCCATAGATTTCTTTTAAGAATTCCAACCTAGAAAAAGAATTGATAGCTTCTACTTCTGTTGTATTAATTATCATTTCAACGATCAACCTCTCCCATAATGATATCTATGCTACCTAGTATCGTCATAATATCAGCCAATTTCATTCTTTTAACTAATTGAGGAAGAATTTGCAAATTGACAAAACCCGGCGGTCGAATTTTCCATCGCCAAGGAAAAACATTCTGATCTCCTATCATAAAAATCCCCAATTCTCCTTTTGGAGCTTCGACTCTTACATAAAGTTCTTGCTTCGACAATTCAAAAGTAGGAGAAGATTTTTTACTAATGAATCGGTATTCAAAATCATTCCATTCGGTATTTCTTACTCCAGCAAAGCGCCGGGTTTCTAAATTCTCATAGGGCCCTCCCGGAATTCCTTCCAGAGCCTGTTGAATTATTTTTATAGACTCTGTCATTTCACTGATTCGTACTAAATAACGAGCTAATGAATCCCCTTCTTTTTGCCATTGGACTTCCCAGTCAAATTCGTTATAACACTCATAATGATCAACCTTACGAAGATCCCATTGGATTCCGGAAGCTCGTAGCATTGGTCCTGATAAACCCCAATTTATTGCTTCCTTTTCACTAACAATGCCTACCCCTTCAACTCGTTCTAAAAAAATAGGGTTCCGCGTAATAAGCTTTTTATATTCAGCAACCTCCCTTAAAAAATAATCGCAAAAATCCAAACACTTATCTATCCAGCCATGAGGTAGATCGGCGGCTATTCCTCCAATACGAAAATAATTATGCATCATTCGCATACCGGTGGCAGCCTCGAATAGATCATATATTAATTCTCTTTCTCGAAAAATATAAAAAAAGGGAGTCTGTGCACCAATATCTGCCATAAAGGGTCCAAGCCATAACAAATGAGAAGTTATACGACTCAACTCCAACATAATTACTCTGATATAACTAGCTCTTTTAGGTACTTGAATATTTCCCAACTGCTCTGGTGCATTTACAGTTATTGCTTCTGTAAACATAGTAGCTAAATAATCCCAACGTGTTACATAAGGCAAATATTGTATAATTGTTCGGTTTTCTGCAATTTTTTCCATCCCCCTGTGTAAATAACCTAATATTGGTTCACAGTCGATAATATCTTCACCATCTAGAGTAAGGATGAGTCGAAGAACACCATGCATTGATGGGTGGTGAGGACCCATATTGACTATCACGAGGTCCTTTCTTGTAGCTGGTGCAGTCATAGGTTTTTTTCCCGATTCATTTTTCCATGAATTGCTGAAAATCAAAAGAGAGTCATCAAAATTAAAAGAATTTTTCAAATTAACGAGTTTTTATCTCTCGAATATTCAACTGACCTATTAATTCTTTATAACGTACTCTATTTTTTTTTGATAAATAAGCTAGCAGGCATTGGCGCTTTCCCAAAATTTTCCGCAGACCTCTCTGAGATAAATAGTCTTTTTTGTGCAATTCCAAATGGGAAGTAAGCTTTCGTATCTTATTAGTAAAACAGAATACTTGGAATTCAACAGACCCCGGGTTTTCTTCTTTTTCTTTTTGTGAAATAACTGAAATGAATGCATTTTTTACCATAAAATAATCTCCCCTTTTTACAAATATGAATTTTACCGATCAGTAATAATAATGTGAGTTAGTTTAATTTGGTATACATAATCAACTTACTTTTTAAAATAAAAAGAAGAAATCCAATTAAACTTGCATTCGGATAGGCATACAAAACAATAGTCTATTTTTCATTTTCAAAAGAGAATTGTTTAAATCTTCAAATTCAGAAGATTTTGTTGATTCGTTTTTAGAAATAATGGATATCCCATTACATTAAATTAGTATCATATATTAGACTAAAATGTAAGACAAGTTATATGTGCATTTGTTTGCTTTCATATATCAGATATGGTACAGACATAAAGTTTCATTAATTACCTTTCAATTGTGGGGTATATACGTATCCTTAACAGACTGAAACGACTTCCATTATTTGTATCAAACCAATAGCGATTCATACAAGATAAATCTTCTAATCGATAATTGGGCCAAAGAAAGAATTTTAATTTAATTAATTTTTGTCTATCAAGATCTTTATTTTCATTCAAAAATTGACTAGAACTTTTGAAATTATTCCCATTACAAAATATTCTATTTTTATGCATACCTTGACTATTCTTTGAATGGAAACAAATTAGAATTCTCAACTCTCTACGACGTCGAGACGCTAAAATATTTTCGGGGAAAAGAAAATAAAAATGCTTATTTCCAGTTAGCTGGCTTCGAATGGATTTATCAAAATCCTCCTTATCGGCATATCTTTGCTCTCGGTATCTTTGATTAGTACGATGCCTACTCTTATGAACTAATGCAATTTTTATGGTTTGATACATAATAAACTGGCCCGCTTTTTTTACAGACAGACGAAAAGGTTCGATAATCAATCTCCCCCTTTTCATCAATTCTGTAAGAGTTAAATTCTTTTTAATCAGCATTATATCAAGATTCATCTCTCTCCTTTGAATAGAGGATAGGGTTATTTTTTTTGGATTTCTCAGTCTAAGCAAGAGACAATATACTTTGATATTATTGATCATTCTTTGATTCAAAGCACCATCCCATCTCAATTGAAAAAGTAAATATCTTTTCAGGAAGAAATCTAGTTCTGCTTCCGTATTGCTCTTGTATTGTTTTTTCTTTTGTAGTTTTTTCATGTCTAATTCCGAATAAGTTTCTGCAATCTTGTTTTCTTGGTTTTGTATATTTGAGCTAAGATCTCTTTGATTTTCAAATTCTTTTTCTTTTTTATTCTTGAATTCAAATTCAAAATATTTTTTTTCGTTCGGCGGTATAAGTTCTTTTTGTTTTCTATTCATGTTTTGAGTTTCACTAAGACTTTCATTTATATTAAAATTCAAAAAAAGGAATTTGCTTGGTATAAGCCAGGGTTTCATTTTATATGCATTATAAAATAGGAAAAATTCTGGGAAGAACCAAAGTTCTAGCTTCGATATAGGATGACTTAATATTTCCGCATTCATTCCCATCCAATCCCATTTTTTTTTTTGCTTGGATAACTTGCTTTCTTCATTTTGATGAACCATAAAATAAAAAAGATCTTTTTTATCAACTTTATCAATAATTATTTGATAATTAGGAGCCTTAGTCTTAGTATTTTGATTCCTGTTGGTATTGACCTTGACCCAAGCTTCAATATCTATTTTTTTTCTAAAACAAAAATTCAGAATTTTCCAATCAAAATATTTTCGATCCGTATTTTTTTCCATATATATACTAGCACTTTTTCCTAGAAAATTATTGATAGGGATATAGGCTAATCTAGCAAAATTTTTTATTTTTTGTGTATTGTAATTATAAGAATTCTTTGGAGTTTGATTTACTTGCAATGGTGATCTATAAATAGATAGGTCCTCCTTCTTTTCATAATTAATAGATCTATAAGATAAAAGATTATATCTATAGTATTTTTGAAAATTATCTTTCTGATTTGGTAATAAATATATTTCGTAATCACTTTGTTTTTTATAATAATTTAATTGTTCTTTTTCATATGAAACTTCTTTGTCTAAATTTTTATTTTGAATTGTACGACATTTTTTGGTGCTATTTCGCCACTTCTGTGCTATTAATTTAGACCATTTAATCTGGGATAAATTATATTGATAATAACCTCTTAACCAGCCTTTCCATTGATTTTTTTTCGAGTTCGGAAGTTTCTTATCTTTGAATTTAGAATCAATTATTACTTGTCTGCCAAAATAATTTTTGATTGAAGTTTTCAGAAAAAAAGATGTTCCGTGATATTCAAGAATAGATCTTAACTTAAACAAGTTAAGAACTTGAACTTGTGATAATTTGTAAAATACATATGCTTGTGAAAAGGAAGATAATTCATCAAAATTCTGTGAATTATTATTACTAATATTATAAAAGGGTTTTTGTATAGTTGAAATAAAGTCAATTGTATTTTGATTGGTTTTATTACTTTTTTCGTTATTTTTTTTAGTATTGGAAATAGGTTTCTCAATAAAATTTTTTGTTGATTCAAGAAAAAGTTTTGTATGTATTCTGGGAATATTAATGATAGATAGAAGGATATCTATGTATATCTTTTCAATGAAAAATTGTATAAAAAAAGAAAATTTACAGATTAATCGAGCACTACGTCTTTTTAATATTTGCCAAAAAGTTTTTGTTAATTGGAATCTTTTAGCATTACAACTACTTTTATTAGTTTTATTAGTATTAGGGCTAACATTTATTCCTGGAGTCACTTTTTTTTTTTCTTTTGTAATTCTTTCTATTTTTTTTCTAATTGTACTTGTTCTATCAGTTAGACCATTCATTTTTTTTTCTGTCAGTAAAAAAATTGTCCAATTTCTAGATCTAATTTGATTCATAGATTCATTAATTATTTGATTATCCATTATAGAATCGTTTGCTTTTTTAGTTTCGCTTGATTTATCTACTTCTTTCAATCTACTAAATATAAATATATTTATTTTTGAGATTTCTTTTATTATTAGTTTTAAAAATAGAATATTTTTGCTAAACCTTTCCTTTGTTTTTTTTGAGATAGTTAGAAATAATCTTGTTCTTGCTTTTAAAACTTGTAAAATTAAAAAGGTTTTTTTTTTTAAATTGACAAGTGTTTTTTCGAGTTTCTTTAAAACAGGTTCAAAAAAGGAAGGCCTTTTTCGGGGAGAACCAAAAGGGATCTCCGTTTCCATTCCCCAAACTGTTAAAAAACAAAAAGCATCTTTTTTACCCTTTTTTTTCATTCGATCTAGATAAGAATACCTTAGTTTAGATCCGTGCCAAGGTTTTAGACAGAAAGGAAATAGGATTTTTATCTGAATGCCGTCTAGTAACCAATTTTTTGGAAATTCTTGTTCTGATAATTGAACACTATTATAAGTACATTTAATATGTATTTCTCTCTTCCATTCCTTTAAATCTTCAGACCATTCAGGAAATTGCAATAGTAGCATACGGACAATATTTTTAGCTATTATTAATGAAGGTAATAGAATAAATTTTCTAACAGTTGATTGAGTTATTAACATTAAACCCCTTATTACTTGCGCAAATGGAATCGTATCCCAAGCTTCTGCTATTTCTATTCGTGCTTTCTCCTTTCTTTTGTTTTCTTCTTTTTTGTCCTTTTCTTTTCTTTCTTCTTCTGTATAATCTGAAATTTTTTTTTCTGCTCCCTCTCTCATCCAGTTTCGAAAAATGAGTTTCATTAGTCCTGAGGTATCAAAAGAAAAAAAATGCAATTTGTCTATTTTGTTCAAAAAGAGGAGAGAATGCGCATTTGCTTGAAAGAGTTCCCAAATAACTGTTTTACGTCTTTGTGCTCGGATAGAGCCTTTGATTATGTCTCTCCGAAAATCCGATTGTTGTGAATAGCGTATTAAAGCCACTTCGTCTGTTTGATCAGGGTTGTTAGTATTTTTATTAGTAGTATCACGATTTTGCCCGTTATCGCTAAAAATTACTACACGTTTGAATTTTCTTGAACGAATCTCATGATCAATGGGTACTTCTTCTTCAACCTCTCCTTCCTGTTGTTCTAATTCATTGATTAATTTATATGACCATCGAGGTACCTTTTTACTAATTTTTTTTATTCCAATAATGTTTTTATTTCTTTTTTTATTATTAGTATCGTTTATAATTGTATTGAATAAAAATTTGAAAAGGTTTGTTTCCTTTTCAAACTCAACTCTTTCTTGTTCTGAAAATAAAAAAGATCTTTTCAAATTTTTATTTGATTCCCTTTCTCTAACAAGTTGATTGATTAAAGTCAAGAAATAACTCATTTTTTTTGATACTGTTTTTTTTTCAAATCTATCTATTTTCTGTTCAAATTTTTGGAGATGAGTATCAGTAAGAAAGATAGTATGAATTTTATTTGTTTCTAGAAAACTTTCTGTTACAATTTCATTTATAATTAAAGGTGAAAGAAATTTTTTGATTCTTTCACGATGCGGCCCATTCAAGAAAGGATCATATATTTGGCGCAAA